TTATGGAAGTCAATATTCTCGCACTTATTGCTACTGCACTGTTCATTCTAGTTCCTACTGCTTTTTTACTTATCATCTATGTAAAAACAGTCAGCCAAAATGATTAATTTGAATGAAACTTGAATTATTATTAGTTCTTATCGATGATTCAAGAAATGAAAGAAAGGGATTCAAACTCGAAATCTTAAATGAAATGATTAGGCTGGAATCAGAAGTATCGTAGTAAGTATCTAAGCTGGTGTGGTAGAAAGAACTATATATATAGTTCTTTCTACCACACCAGCTATAGTATTGTTTTTATTATTATTATATATAGATCAAATTACAATATGTATGTACATATATTAGATGTACATATAGATAGCACTCTATTTCTTTTAGTTTGATTTCCCATCTCAAGAAGTCATTGATTGAACAATTAACGGATGATCCGCGGAGTTAAGTTATACAGTAACTTCTTTGGATTTGTAAAAGGAGTAGAGCAGACCCTGTCCATTTTTCATGCTTAAACATGAGATGAATCAAAAAAAGCATAAAAACTTTTCTAGTAGTCTAAAACAAATGTTAAATGTGTGATATGTGGATCGCTCAACAGAAGAAAGATCTCATTTTATTATGTGTCGGATCTCTTTGGCCAATCACTAATCGCTTCGTTTTCGATAGAAAGAAAATATGTATTGGCGTAATAGCAGAACGACTTTCTTTTAGAAAGGTAAAAGAAAAAGGGAAATAAATAAAGAAAAAAAAAATAGTATTAGTTTTTCTTATTGTAATATCCATAATTATGATAAGAACTGATTCACTAAAATAGAATATTTAGGAAAAATTAGGTTGGAAAAAATCGCCTATCATGTGTAGATTTGAGTTTCGAAATACAATTATGGTAATCATTCATTACTGTATTCCAGTACAATTTGGAAGACATTTTTCTTTTTTTAGGGCTTCGCAAAATGATCAATAAAGAATTGATACGGTTCGATTGAGCAATTAGTAGTGCCCAGCCTTAGAGTCCACTCCTTCCCCATACTACAAGTGAAAGGGAAAATGTAAAGACTACCATTAAAGCAGCCCAAGCAAGACTTACTATATCCATGTGAATTATGTCCCCTATTTCTATCAAGGAATTATTCTATTATTGATTAATAATCATAGCGGAATCAATAGCGCAGAGTCAAAATAGGTAAGACTATTTATTGATGAACCAATTCAATGAATACACTCGTAACAAATTTCTATATTTTAGGGTTTCTGGTAAAATCAGGAAGCATTTAGTACAAATACAATGATACACAGGTCTTTTCCTTGGAAATATCAAAGGAATGCTTCTACTTCTGTATGGAGCATGTAAGAATAGTAAGACTTATTGTTTGTTTTGCTATTAATGCCTTTCCTTACTAAGCAAAAAGCATAAAAATATACCATCACGATAGATAACTATCTATCAGATACCTCTATTTCCTATTTGATCTAAGCTTACTGTCTTTCTTTCTGTGAAAAAATCAGGAAAACCCACCACCACTATTAATTAAGACATTCTTTTTTTTTTCAACTTTAACCTTTACTCTTTTAATACCAGACGAAGTCACGAGACACTACTTTGAATAAGGGTAATTTAAGAGATCTTGTTATTATAGTCTTTCGTATAATCTCTTCTTCAATTCTAGTAGCAAAAACAGAGTGTCCCTTAGGAACCTTTGGATACCGAAATTTCCGACCTTAGTTCTGAATCCCGGAATTGGCTCTCACCATTTATTTGATTTTTCAATTGAATCAAATAAATGGTGAGAGCCAATCATGAAATTAATAAGTGAGAGTTGCTTGATCTCTATTCATACCGATTTTGGCTACACCTAAATTTTGAGAAAAAAAATGACAGTCTTTTATAAAACCTACGCCATGGGTTATCAAAATCGAGTATTGACACGCCCACTTAGCCCTTTGCCTCTGTTTTTTGCTCCGCAAGAATTCGTCAAATTAGATTGGCAAGATAGGAAAGAAATCAAAAATCTTTTGTTGATCAGGCGACACCCGGATTTGAACTGGGGATAAAGGATTTGCAGTCCCCTGCCTTACCACTTGGCCATGCCGCCAAATTCGGTCCAAAACGGATAAAAATATTATCTATATTCTAATTCTATTACTCACTCCTTTTTTCTCTTGAATACCATTGTACTTATCCTTTTTTAAATTGAAAAAGAAATTCCTGTTTTTTATTGGATCTAGTTTAGATTCTTCTCTTCGATTGATTGTATCTTAAAATATACATCGCTTAAAAACATCCCTTGTCCTTTATATTGAGAGTAGAAAAAATGGATTTCCGGTCACAGACTGCAAAATTCAGGACAAATCGGAACCATTAACAATTTACTTTGAATTAGCAAACGAGTCTGCAATTTTTATCTCCAATGAAATTTTGTTTCATTGAATGGTAAAGGAAAATCAAATTGATTTATGACTAATCAGTATTCATTTTTTTTTTATTTTTCAATAATCAATCCTT